TCAGGAACCGATTCTTGAATACCTGCTATAGTAGAATATTCATGCGGGACGTTCTCAGATTTTACACGTGTGATACATGTTCCTTGTATTTCTCCAAGCAAAGCTCTTCGCATTGCAATGCCTATTGTGTCGGCTTGGCCTTTCATAAGTGGAGACAGAACAAAGCGCCCATAATGAAGACGCTTACTGTCTGTTCTTGATTCAACACAGTTCCACTGTAGTGTCCGAGTAGATACTCTTACTTTCTCTCGAACCATAGTAATATTTTTTTTTTATTTGATTGAATTATTTATTTCTCTTGTTTTTCTTGAAATTTCTTCACTGTTCATTTCTATACACGTCTTTTTTGGGGAGGTCTACAGCCATTATGTGGCATAGGGGTTACATCTCGTAGAAAAGTCAATCGTATACCGCTTCGACGAATACCGCGTAATGCTCCGTCTCTTCCTAACCCGGGGCCCTTTATCATGACTGCGGCTCGTTGCATACCTTGATCTCTTACTGTACGAATAGCATTTTTTGCTGCAGTTTCAGCTGCAAAGGGTGTCCCTCTTCTCGGACCCTTAAAGCCGCAAGTACCTGCCGAGGACCAGGAAACCACGCGACCCTTTACATCTGTAACCGTGACAATAGTATTATTAAAACTTGCTTGAACATGAATAATCCCTTTTGGTATTTTACGTACACTCTTACGCGAACCAATACGCCTATTCCTACGTGAACCGACTCTCGGCATAGCTTTTGCCATATTTTATCATCTCATAAATATGAATCATATGGATATATCCATTTCAAATCAAAACAGATTCCTTATTTGGACACTGAGTCCTTTAGCAAGTCTGATTAGCCTTGTCTTTGTTTATGTCTCGGGTTGGGACAAATTACTATAATGCGTCCCCGCCTGCGAATTAGGCGACATTTTTCACAAATTTTACGAACGGATGCTCTTATTTTCATATTTGTCATTCCTCAATCTTCATTCTCAATCTACTTGTTGGTAGAAAATAAGTTTCTTGCATTTTTTCATTTCGAATCATATTGCATAAAACCCGCCTAATCTTTTGAATCCGTGTTTTCGAGTCGATAAATTATACGCCCTCTGGTTGAATCATAACGACTTACTTCAATTTTTACTTTATCTCCTGGCAGTATCCGTATAAAACTACGTCGGATCTTTCCTGAAATATACCCTAGGATCAGATCCTCATTATCTAAACGAACCCGGAACATGCCGTTGGGAAGCGATTCCGTAATTAAACCTTCATGAATCCATTTTTGTTCTTTCATTTCAGGTAAAACCTCCTTTTTGTATTAACTAATAGAGGAGAAAGGGTATTAGACAATTCACCTCTTTTCTTTATTTTTTTTACAAAGATAAAGAGGTTTTGGATCCCATGTAAAAGGATTACCATATATAACACAAGATTTCTCCGCCGATTCCTTCTAGTCGAGCCTCTCGGTCTGTTATTATACCCCGAGAAGTAGAAAGAATTACAATCCCCATCCCACCTAAAATTCTAGGGATTCGTTGAGAGTTAGAATAGATTCGTAGACCGGGTCTACTGATCCGTTTTAAATTTAAAAAATTTCTATATGGTCTTTTCCTATTCCTTCTATGTCGCAGGGTTAAAACTAAAAAAGATTTGTTTTTTTCTCGATGCTTTCGGAGATTTTCGATAAAACCTTCTCGAAGAAGTATTTGAACAATATTTTCGGTAATATTCGTAGATGCTATACGAACAACTCTTTTTCTATCCATATCCGCGTTTCGTATAGAGGTTAGTATCTCAGCAATAGTGTCTCTGCTCATGATGAACTTAAATTTTTGTTTCCTCGAATTTGAATATAATCAACATGTTTTTCTTTGTTTTTTTTTTTTTTTTATGATTTACGATGATATATGAATTGAAAAAAGGTATATACGTGAGACACATTCAACGAATGAATCAAGTTCTTTTTCTATTTCTTTCAAATACCCCAAAAGGGGATAAAAAAAATCAACATCTCATTGTATTTTACAATACCTCGGGAGCTAATGAAACTATTTTAGTAAAATTGAATTGTCTCAATTCTCGGGGGATTGCACCAAAAATTCGCGTTCCTTTTGGATTTCCTTCTTGATCAATTACAACTGCAGCATTGTCATCATATCGTATTATCATACCGCTGTCGCGTTTAAGTTCTTTACAAGTACGAACAATTACAGCTCGGACTACTTCTGATTTTTGTAGTGGCATGTTAGGTACAGCTTCTTTGATCACAGCAACAATAACGTCACCAATGTGAGCATATCGACGGTTGCTAGCTCCTATGATTCGAATACACATCAATTCTCTAGCCCCGCTGTTATCCGCTACATTTAAATGGGTCTGGGGTTGAATCATATTAAATTTTTGAGTCTATTCTTACGATGCAAAGGATGAAGAAAATAAAAGAAATATTTTTTGTCTAAAAAAAGAAACCCGCGGTTTTGTTTTATCCCCAAGACTCATTTCTCTCCGTTCTGTGTTTTTATCCCGAAATAAGAAATTGCGTTCGTATAGGCATTTTTGATGCTGCTATTAAAATAGCCCTTCTAGCTATATTTTCGGTTACCCCACCCATTTCATATAGTATTCGCCCTGGTTTAACAACAGCTACCCAATATTCAGGGGACCCTTTCCCCGAACCCATACGTGTTTCGGCAGGTCTTACTGTAACCGGTTTGTCTGGAAATATACGTACCCATATTTTTCCACCACGGCGTGCATTTCGTGTCATTGCCCGTCGACCTGCTTCAATTTGTCTAGATGTGATCCAAGCAGGTTCAAGTGCCTGAAGAGCATATTTGCCGAAAGAAATCTGATTACCTCGAAAAGATATTCCTTTCATTCTTCCTCTATGTTGTTTACGGAATCTAGTTCTTTTGGGGTTATAGTTGATGGTTGTTTCGGAATTCCATCTCTACTCCAGAACTGGACATGAGAATTTCTTCTCATCCAGCTCCTCGCGAAAAAAGTATTCAAAATGGAATTTCAATTAATTTGAAAAACTATTCTAAAATTATAAATAATTTTTTTTTTTAGTGTCCCAATCAATCTTTATTTTCCTTTGTGCTTTATCTAAATCTAACAATAAAAAAAAATTCGCGGGCGAATGTTTACTCTTGCAATCTCGATTTCAGTCTTAACCTCCGGTCGGGATTTCTGAAAGTTGATGCATTTTTTCTGGTTAATTTCGCCATCCAGACTAGTGAATTATTAAGATTCATTTGTTCAATAAAAGATTTTGCATTCACAAGTTCCTTCGTTCCCACCGCTTCGTACTTAATGGTTAGGTCCTAATCCTACAATGGAGCTAATAATGCAATTTATTCTCGAGTCAACCTTCTTAGTCTTTATTGACTCGAAGCTCTTTTTTCTTCTATACTGAGGATTCATTGACTATTTCATTATGGATGAATCCATTAGTATTGATGCTTTATTACACTGTTTTTTAGGATATGGCGCATAGACCTTACATGTTGGATTTTATAGCATTGCTATTCTTTTTCTCTCTTTCTTTCATCCTTCCATTTATCCGCACCTTTTTCTTTTTTTTTTTTGCTTTAAACTTAGAATTTTTGAACGTCAAAATCTCAGTTGCTACAAAGATATGACCGATTTATCATATCTTGACTGGTTCGTTAGATCCAGATAATACGAAGTGATGAGTTGGTTTTCATACTACCGAGCTCGTATTTTTTTATCCTAACCCGAAAAACCAACGAGTCGCACACTAAGCATAGCAATTATACCGAAAGGTCAATCCAATTTTTATTAAACCGTATAGAATTAAAGAATGAAAAATTATAATTGCTTGCTTTGATTGGACAGAAAAAGAATTCATGAATTTTCCTATATTTTCATCAATCAATGGATACAAATTCTTCTTCCTTGTCTCTAAAAATCCAAATTTTGATACCTAATACCCCGTAGATAGTCCGAGCTGTATAGGAACAATAATCGATTTTAGCGCGAATGGTTTGTAGTGGAACCCTACCCTCTCTGATCCATTCGACACGTGCAATTTCTTTTCCATCGATACGCCCTGCAATTTGTACTTGAATTCCTTTTGTATCTGCTTCTTCAGATAATTCAATAGCTTTTTTGATTGCTTTTCGAAATGAAACTCTATTCTTTAATTGTTCGGCTATAAATTCTGCAATAATATTAGGGTTTCCATAAGGTTTTGCAATTCCTTTGATAGAAAGCTTAAGTTTTCGGGTTATATAATGAAATTCTTTTTGGAAATTTCTTTTGAATTCTTCAACTCCTTGCGGTCTATTTTCGGTTAATAACTTTGGGAATCCCATAAAGAGTATGACCTCGATCTCCTCTATTCCTTTTTTGATCTCTATACGTGCAATTCCCTCGGTCGCGGAGGATAGTGGTATATTCTTTTGTACATATTTTTTGACAAAATTTCTGAATTTTTGATCTTCTTGTAGACCCTCAGAATAATTTCTTGGTTGTGCAAACCAAAGGGAATGATGACTTTGGGTTGTCCCAAGTCTGAAACCAAGTGGATTTATTTTTTGTCCCATACCCCTCCAGTAATATCCACATCATCGTACAACGGATCATATACCGGAGTTACATACTTGTTTCTAGATTTTTTTATCGCAGGATACTTAGATACTTGTTCATATTCATCTAAAGATATATCTTTCACGAAAACAGTTATATGACAGGTAGTTCTTTTTATTGGATAACTACGTCCTCGAGCTCGAGGTTTTAATTTCTTTGCCCTAGTCCCCTCGTTAACCTCAGCTTTACTAATTATTAAATTGGCTTCGTTGGAACCTATGCTGTAACTAGCATTTGCTGCTGCAGAATAAACTAATTTAAAAATGGGATAACATGCTCTATAGGGCATGAGTTCTAGTATCATAAGTGTTTCCTCATAAGAACGTCCGCGAATTTGATCAATTACTCTTCGTGCTTTGTCAGCAGATAGAGATATATGACGACCTAACGCGT